TGGAAAACGAAGAATTTCTTTTACATATCCATCCAGTTTATACGCTTTTTTTGAAATGCTACGACAAAAAATGTATTTTTATTTTTTTACAACAAAAAAATTCGTCTGTGATGAACTGGATAAATTCTTCTATGATGAAATGCATAATTATTATTGTTGGATTTATACCAATGAAAAAAAATGGAGGAGCCTAAGGAACGAGTTTAGAGATAGAATTGAAGCCCTAGACAGAGGATCTCCTTATCTGGATGTACTCGAAAAAAAGACTCGATTATGCAATAATAAAACTAAAGAAGAATACTTGCCTAAAATATATGATCCTCTCTTAAACGGATCCTATCGTGGAATAATTAAAAAATTTTATTTACCTTCAATCCTAAATGAAACTTCAGTCAAAAATTCGATAGAGACAAATTTTATAAATAAACTCAATAAAGTTCATAGTATCCTTCTTTTTAAGGGTAAGGAACTTAATGTTCATAATTTTGAAGAATTGTACCAGAAATTGGAAGGGAAAATAGCCACATTGGAAGAGAAATTGGTCCAGAAATTGGACCAGAAATTGGAAGAGAAATTGGGACAGAAAATATATACATTGGATAAAAAATCATTAGCAAGAGAATTGAGTCTTTTAATCGATGAATTTGCTGAAGAATCAACATCAAATTTGAAAGTAATTTCTTTATTTCCGGAACAAAGACGAATTGATTCAGAAGATCCAGAAAAAGTTTTGAAATTTTTAATCGAAAGAGTCATAATTGATCCCATCATTCAAACAATATGCGCTACAGCCATAATTCCTCCCATGGAAAAAACAACTCGAAAAAAATCGATTGTAATAAATAAAAAAGTCCCCCAATGGTCATACAAATTATTCAGCGAGGTAGAACAACTCGGAAAAACTGCAACAACGGAAGAGGGGGAAGAGTGGATAGTAGATCATCAAATTCGCTCGAGGAAGGCGAAACGTATAGTTCTTTTTACGCAGGGTCCGGAGGAGGCAGAGAATGCCGACCCTAGTATCAAAACTATGACGAAGCCTGATGAAATAGAAGAAGTGGATATGATAGATTATCCCTATGAAGCGGATTTTCGTCGAGACATAATCACAGGTTCTATGCGTGTTCAAAGACGTAAAACCCTTACGGGGAAAATGTTTCCCTTATATCCGTATTCCCCACTTTTTTTCGACAGAGTAGGATTTTCTTGGGATGTTCTTTTCGAACCATTCATATTATCAGTAATTGAGATTTCCGACCTAATACAAGACATTTTTAGAAAGGGTATAAAAGGAAGCGTAGCAAAAAGAATAAAGAGGTTGAAAAAAAAAAAAAAAATGTACATGGAGGAAAACAAAAGCTACGAAGAAATTAAAAAAGAAGTCAATGAAATGGAAAAGGGGCAGGACGGGCAGACGGAAATGGAACGAATAGAAAGGACACGAGAAAGAATATCAGACCTCTATGATATCCTTATTTATGCTCATGGAATAAGAGCTTTAATTTTACTACTTCAGTCGAGGCTTAGACAATCCATTGTATTACCTTCGTTGATACTAGCTAAAAATATTGTCCGTTTCTTATTACGCCAAGAGTCCGAGTGGGAGCAGGATATAAGGGAGATGAATAGAGAAGTGTATGTTATATGCACCTATAATGGTATGCCAGTACTAGAACCAGGAAGAAACGGAATTTTTCCTAAAAACTGGGCCACAGAGGGTATACAAATAATGATACGATTTCCTTTCCGTCTGAAACCTTGGCACCGATCTAAGATACGACCTTCTCGTAGTGATCCAAATCCAAAGCAGGAAAGTCCTGCTGCTTTTTTAACGATTTGGGGACTGGAAACTGACCGTCCTTTTGGTTCTCCTCTCGTAGGACTTGGTATTTTGTTTTGTTATTATTTTGGACCCCCTTTGAAAAAACTCCAAAAAGCAATTAGAAAGTGGAGTTTTCGAGGTCTAAAAAGTTTCAAAGAAAGAACAAAATTCTTGTTTCTAAAGGCCCAAAAAGAACAAAAAAAATTGAGAGAGGATTCGAGTGAAATAAAAAAAGATTCTATAAAAAATAATCAGATGATTCATGAATCATCCATTCAAACCCGATCTATGGATTGGACAAATTATTCACTGACAGAAATTAAAATGAAAGATCTGACTGATAGAACAAGCACAATCAGAAATCAAATAGAAAGAATTACAAAAGACAAGAAAAATGGATTTCGAACTCTAAAGAGAAATATTAGTCCTAACAAAACAAGTTATGGTGCTCAAAAATTAGCATCACTAAAAAATATTTTTCAGATATTAAAAAGAAGAAATGATCGATTAATCCGTAAATCACATTATTTTTTAAAATGGATCGTGGAAAGGATATACACGGATATCCTTCTAGAGAGCTTTCCATATATCATTAATCGTCTTACTAATAGTCTTTATAGGCCCATGATCATTATAAAACTTTTTCGTAAATTCAAAAAAAAATATATTTTTGATACAAAAGAGAAAAAGATAATTGAGCGTATTTCAACTATACAAAAAAAACTTTCACCTTCTCGTATTCGTCATAAGATTCAGACGAAGTCGGGGGTTTCTTTTAAATTATCCCTCGTGTCACAGGCCTATGTATTTTACAAATTATCACAAACCCAGGTTATTAACTTGTATAAGTTAAGATCTGTCCTTCAATATGACGGAGCATCTTTATTTCTTAAGAATGAAATAAAAGATTATTTTCGAAGACAAGGAATAATTTCTTCCGAATTAAAGCATAAGAACCTTCAGAATTCTGGAATGAATCAATGGAAAAATTGGTTAAAGAGTCATTATCCATACGATTTATCTGAGCTAAAATGGTCTAAATTAGTACCGCAAAAATGGCGAAATATAGTCAATCAACATTGTAGGGTTGAAAATAAAAATTTAATCAAACGGGATTCAGATGAATCTGAAAGAGAGGAAAAGGTTTCGTTATTGCTAAATAAAAACGATCATTTTCAAAAAATGTATAGATATGATCTTTTAGCATATCAATCGATTTATTATGAAGATAAGAAGGACTCATATAATTACAATATACATAAACCGAAATTGGTTGATATGGGGGCGAGTATCCCTATTACTAATTTTATAAGAAAAGATTATTTTCTGTATATAAAAAATCCAGATAGAAAATATTTTGATACGAAAGGTCTTTTTTATCTCAAAATTAATAAAGATAAAGAAATCAACCCATCCAATCAAAAGGGTTTATTTTCTTTTTTTGATTGGATGGGAATGAATGAAGAAAGACTCAATCGTCCTGTATCGAAGCCGATACCTTGGTTATTCCCACAATTTGAGTTATTTTTTAATGTATATAAAATGAAACCGGGGTTTATACCAATTCATTCACTTATTTTTCATTTTAATGAAGATGTTAGTCAAAATAAAAATATCACTAAAAATAAAAAAGGGGATCTTATACTATCAAATGAAAAAGAAAAAAAATCTTTTGAATTAGAGAATCAAGAAGAAAAAAAACCCATAGGTCAAAGAGATCTCACATCAGATGCCCAAAACCGAGGGAACCCCGAATCTGTTCTCTCAAACCAACAAAAATATAGGGAAGAACTTTATACGAAATCAGATATGAAAATGGGTAGAACGAAAAATCAATCCAAAAGCATTTGGACTTGGGAAATAGACTTAGATGCGTTCATGAAAGGATCTTTTGCTTTGCAATTGAAATGGCTGCTGAGTCCTTTGACTTTGGAATTATTCGATTATGCGCTGTCCGTACTTGAATGGGAAAAGGAAAGCAGAATGACAACAAAGTTTGGTTTCGGCTTTATTAAGAAGGAGGAGTTAACTCTGGATCCAATGCTAATCCGGGATTTGAATCTTTCAAAAATCCTAAAAGAGGGAATATTTATTATCGAACCCGTTCGTATACCTGTAAAACATAATGTAGAATTTATTATGTATCAAACCATAAGGATTTCTTTGGTTCATGAGATTAAAAAAAATAATAATAAAAGAAGATACAGAGAAAATATGGATAAGAATCATTTTGATGAATCGCTTGCAAGACATCAAATGATGACGAAAAATAGAAACAAAAATCATTATGATTTGCTTGTTCCTGAAAATATTTTCTCGTCTAGACGGCGTCGAGAATTGAGAATTCTAAGTTGTTTCAATTCAAGGAATAGTAATTGTGTGGATAAAAATGCAGTATTTTTCAATGGGAACAAGGTAAAAACCTGTGGTCAATTTTTGGATGAAAGCAAAGATCTTGATAGAGATAAAATGAAATTAATTCAATTAAAATTCTTTCTTTGGCCCAATTATCGATTAGAAGATTTAGCTTGTATGAATCGCTATTGGTTTGATACTAATAATGGTAGTCGTTTCAGTATGTTAAGGATACATATGTATCCACGATTGAAAATTGATTGATGATACAATTGTCTTATATATCCCCTACCATATATATATCGTGTGGATAAATAGCTGCACACATGCCTTGTCTTACATCCTTTTTTGATACATGAATACTAATTCAATGACGTATCAATTAGATCATAAAATGAATCAATAAGGAAATTCGGATTGATTATTGTGTATACCAGATCAAAATACCTCGCATTATTATTACTGATCAGTAAAATTCATATTCGTAAAATAAAAATAGTAAATTAATAAAAAAATTGATGCATAAAAACAATAAAAAAAAAGATAAGAAGAAATGCGCCCCCCACCTACATACTTGAGACCTTCTCCTACAAGAAAACTTGTAACACCCAATCCATTTGGAATTCCATCAATTACTCGCCTGTCAAAAAAATGAACAAATTCGGACAATCTTCTTACACTCCGAATTATGTATGTTGTATAAAAAGCATCTATGTAACCACGATAATGGGCCCAATCATATATTAAATTTTGTATTTTGTCTGAAAAACCCCTTTTTGGATGCCTTTTCGCAAAAAAATTAATTAAGGAAAAATTTTGTAAGGCTGAATAAACAGGTTTATATAAAAAAGATGCTATAACTATTCCAGAATAAGCTATACTAACTGAAAAGGTTGCATTTGTCATAAATTCAGACCAATCAAAATAATTTTGATTATTCAATTTTTGATGCAAAAGGTTTATCGATGGGGTTACCCATTTGGACAATATATCCAGATCTATGCCTTCTTGATTTACTTGATTGAAAGGAATTCCTATGAAGCCAATGAATAAAGTAAATAAAATCAATAAAAGAAGCGGGAATAACATAGTATTACCGGATTCGTGAGGATATGGCGAAATTTTTTTATTGTCACAATTATAAATAATAAGAAAGGATCGCATAGTTTTATTTTTATTTACGTGTGGGTTCTTAGAAACACGTTCTTTATTTTTTATTGGTACTAAAGTTACTAAATACAAATTTTTGTTAATAGGTTTTAGTCCCTTTTGGCCCCATAAGGATATTGAATAGAAGGAACTACTTATTTTTCCATTGTAATTTTGAAAATGAACATTTAAATGACCCTCAAATGTAAGTAAATAGATGCGAAACATATAAAATGCAGTTAATGCTGCTGTAGACCAGGATATGCTTGCGAAAATTGGTGAATACAACCAAGTATCATTAAGAATTTCATCTTTGGACCAAAAACAAGCAAGAGGTGGAATACCAGAAAGAGAAAGTGTACCTAAAAAAAAAGCAGTTTTTGTAATTGGCGCGTGTTTTTTTAACCCCCCCATAAAAACCATATTATGGCTTTTCTCTGGAGAATACCCAACAATAGCTTCCATAGAATGAATAATGGAGCCAGATCCCAAAAACAATAATGCTTTTGAGTAAGCATGAGTAATCAAATGAAATAAAGCAGCTCTATAAGACCCCATACCTAGAGCTAACATCATATACCCCAATTGAGACATTGTAGAATAAGCTAAACTTCTCTTAATGTCTTTTTGAGAAAGAGCTAAAGTAGCTCCTAAAAGTACTGTTATTATACCTATTACAGCGATTAGATTGAGTATGGAGGGAATGACTATCAAAATAGGAAAAAGACGAGCGACAAGAAAAATACCCGCTGCTACCATAGTAGCAGCATGTATAAGAGCCGAAATAGGAGTAGGCCCCTCCATAGCATCAGGTAACCATACATGAAGGGGAAATTGCGCGGATTTTGCAACTGCACCAGCAAATAATAAGAAAGTACATACAGTTCCAACTAAAAAATGGATTGCATTATTAGAAATCGAGGTATTGAATATTTCGAACAGATCTCGAAATTCTAAACTGCCCGTTAGCCAATAAATACCTAAAATTCCTAATAATAAACCAAAATCCCCTACACGATTAGTCACAAACGCTTTTTGACAAGCATTTGCTGCAATAGGGCGTGTAAACCAAAAACCTATTAATAGATACGAGCACATTCCAACTAATTCCCAAAAAACATAAATTTGTATTAAATTCGAACTAGTAACTAAGCCAAGCATAGAAGTATTGAAAAAACTCAGATAAGCAAAGAATCTCAAATATCCTTGATCATGAGACATATAATTGTCACTAAAAATAAGAACTAGAATACCAACAGTAGTGATTAACATTGACATAATAGAAGTAAGTGGATCAACCAAGTAACCGAATTCTAAAGAAAAATCATTATTGATTGTCCAAGACCATACGGATTGGTAAATGGAATTGCTATTTATTTGTTGAATAGACAATTTCATTGAAAAAAGCATAACTAGACTTAATAATGAAATACTAGGAAAAGCCCACATACGACGAAGATTTTTTGTTGTTGTCGGAAAAATAAGAAGTCCCGCTCCTATTAACAAAGGAACTGTAAGTGGAATAAAAGGTATGATCCATGCATATTGGTAGATATGTTCCATAAAAAATAAAATTTGATTTTCGATTCACTGGCTCTTACCTCTTTCAAAAGAGGTCAATAAAAAAAAAATTAAGATATGCAATAATACAATTTTCTTTCTATTCAACTCAAGAAGTTCGCATTGGTCAAATGAAAAAATAGTTATTAGTCAAACTAAATTTATACTTTCCACTATTTTTTTTTAGAAATCCATAGATATAAAAATGATAAAAAATTAGCAAAAAAAAGTACTTAAGTCTGATACTGATATTAATCACAAGATTTACGAAAACGCATAACATAATTTAAGTAAAAAATTCCGAACTATTAAAAATATTAAAATAATTTTTTTTTATTTTTGTTTATTCAGAATCAGTTATTAGTTCTCTGGAAAACTATTATCTTCTATTCTAATAAAGCATATTTATCTTTTTTGACGATAACCAAGGACTTTACTTTCTACTTTACATAACATAAAATAAAAATAATGATAAAAACATAAAGAGTCATGTCTACTTTAATTTAACAAAATAACTAGTCTCATTTCAATTTTGAATTTTTTAAAATGGCATGTATTTGTTAAAAATAGTCAAGTTTTTCCATTAGGTAATTAGGTTAAGAGTCGCTTAACTTTTCTAAATTTTAAATTTTTACCCTGCGATTTTTTTATTATTTTATTATTATTACGTGACATGTAAATAAGAATTTAAATACAATAAGAGTCACATAACAAAAACAGAAACAAATAGAAAATAGAAGTTTAAAGTTTGCTTCTTTTTTTTATTTTTTACGATACAGCGTATTTTATAGATAGAAATTTGAATAAGAAAAAGATAAGACAAATGATAGTCTCTCATAAATAAGTTTTTGAGATATTTTATAAAAAAACTTAGAATAGAAAAAGGGTCTATAACTAAAAAAAAAAAAAAATAGGAAAGAAAGATTCCTTGGCTTTGAACAATAGATGTCTTTCACATCCAACCCTAACAATTAATATTCGTTTTAAAATGGCAGTTCCCAAAAAGCGTACTTCAATTTCCAAAAAGCGTATTCGTAAAAATATTTGGAAAAGAAAAGGATATTCGGTAGCATTAAAAGCTTTTTCATTAGCAAAATCTCTTTCTACCGGTAATTCAAAAAGTTTTTTTATACGAAAACTAAGTAATCAAATCTTAGATCAATCTGAATAGATCTGACTAAAAAAAACTTCTAAAAACTTTCCTTTAGAATTTATATTCATAAAATAAAAAAAAGCATTTAAATTGTAAATGTAAATCATAGATAAATATAGAATTAATGGTTTGTATTCATTAATAGTAATATGGTTGATCAACATGAAATAGAACTTACTTCTCTTTTATGATATGTAGACTAAAAATACGTCGGCCTGTATACTCAAAAATGGTACTTTTTGTTTGAAAACTATAAAATTTCACTATCCTTCTTTTTTTAGTCTATTTTATTATTTATGGGATGGGGATTCTTAGTTTCCCCATCAACTGACCGATACCAATACCTAATAGAAAATAAAAGGGTTTATATCTATGTAAGAACAAAAAAATATTTCGTAAAAAAGGGATCCTTAATAGAATGTATTGAATTAAAAATTATCTCTCCCTGATTTTTTATGTCTCTGAATTCTTATCTATCTACTTTTTTCTTTTAAATTTCGATTTTGTGGGATATTTTGTACAAATAATTTCACTTGGGCAATCAAAATAGATCTTTAGAACTTTTTTAAAAGTGCTATTGTATATATTCATAAACATATATACATATTCCTTTTACATTGATAAGATAAATCCATTTGATTATTTCCTATTTTAAAAATAAGATAAACAGATAAAAAATTAATTATTACGCTATTACGACTCTCTGAAGTCCTCAGTGAATTAACTCTTTCAATCTCGACGATTGAAGAGAAATACGCTATTATGATTTCAAACAAGCCGCTATGGTGAAATTGGTAGACACGCTGCTCTTAGGAAGCAGTGCTAGAGCATCTCGGTTCGAGTCCGAGTAGCGGCACATCATTTTCTAAATTATAAAAACGAATCGAATAGTTCTCGAATGAATAATAATTTATCACACTGAATTTATATTTCATTATTTGTAATTGAAAGATCTCTTTGATTTTTTATATTTATATATTCTTATACTTATGATATTTTTTACTTTAGAGCATCTTTTCAATCATATTTCCTTTTCGATCGTTTCAATTGTAATTACAGTTCATTTAATTACTTTATTAGTCAACGAAATAGTAGAACTAGATGATTCATTAGAAAAGGGTAGGGTACTTGCGTTTTACTGTATAACAGCATTATTAGGCATTCGTTGGATTTCTTCGGGACATTTCCCGTTAAGTAATTTATATGAATCATTAATCTTCCTTTCGTGGAATTTTTATATTATTGATATGATTCCTTATTGTAATTTTAAAAATAAAAAAAAAAAATTAAGTGCAATAACAGCGCCCGGTGCTATTTTTACCCAAGGCTTTGCTACTTCGGGCTTTTTAGCTCAAATGAAGCAATCCACAATATTAGTACCCGCTCTCCAATCTCAGTGGTTAATGATGCATGTAAGTCTGATGATATTGGCCTATGCAGCCTTGTTATGTGGATCATTATTATCAGTAGCCCTTCTAGTCATTACATTTCAAAACAATATAAGTCCTTTTGGTAAAAGAAAACTTTTATTAAACGAGTCTTTGTTCTTCGGGAAGATTCAATACACGAATGAAGAAAACAACATTTTTAAAAGCCCTTATCTTTTTTCTCTTAGGAATTATTATAGGTCTCAGTTAATTGAACAATTAGATTATTGGAGTTCCCGTGTGATTAGTCTAGGATTTGTCTTTTTAACCATAGGTATTCTTTCAGGAGCAGTATGGGCTAATGAAGCATGGGGATCATATTGGAATTGGGACCCAAAGGAAACGTGGGCATTTATTACTTGGACAATATTCGCGATTTATTTACATATTAAAACAAATATAAATTTGAAAAGTGAAAACTCTGCAATTGTGGCTTCTATAGGATTTCTTATAATTTGGATATGCTATTTTGGGGTCAATCTATTAGGAATAGGATTACATAGTTATGGTTCATTTATATTAAAAAATTGAATAAAGAATCTAACCGAACGAATACAACCACAGGACAGGGTATATCCCATATACATCTAAAAAAAGCAAGCCTCGTCGAGAACCATTTCAATCAAGTAGTATAGTGATTGAAATGGTTCTCACAAACGTCAAACTATCCGATTAAAATTCCAATTCATTTTTTTGCGTTCCATAAATTTTTTTTTTGAAATGAAAACTATCTATAAAAAAAATTAGATAAGATAGATTCTACCTTCTCAACCGATAGTGAGAGAATGAAATCAGGGTAAATGCCAATACCTATTACTGGTAGAAAGATAGCGAGTGAAACAAATAACTCTCGCGGACCAGAATCAAAAACAGCGGAGTTTGCACTATTTAAAAACTTATATCCATAGAACATTTGGCGTAACATAGATAATAAATAAATAGGAGTTAATATCATTCCAATTGCCATCCCAAAAGTAATGAGGACTTTTGACATTAAAAAAAATTTTTGACTGGTAATTATTCCAAAAAATACTATTAATTCGGCAAAAAAACCACTCATGCCCGGTAACGCAAGGGAAGCCAGCGAAAAAGTACTAAAGAGTGTGAATATTTTTGGCATTGAAATGGCTATTCCTCCAATTTCGTCGAGATAAACAAGACGTATTCTATCATAACTCGTTCCTGCCAGGAAAAAAAGCGCAGCACCAATAAATCCATGAGAGACTATTTGTAAAATGGCTCCATTGAATCCCGTATCAGTTATAGAACTAATTCCTATAATTATGAAACCCATATGAGATACAGAAGAGTATGCTATTCTTTTTTTTAAATTACGTTGCCCCGGAGATGCTGAAGCTGCATAGATTATTTGTATTGTGCCTATTATCATCAACCAAGGAGAAAATATAGAATGAGCGTGAGGTAATAATTCCATATTTATACGAACCAATCCATATGCTCCCATTTTTAATAGGATTCCAGCTAAAAGCATACAAGTACTGTAATGTGCTTCTCCATGGGTATCTGGTAACCATGTATGTAGAGGTATAATCGGCAATTTGACAGCAAAAGCAATAAGAAATCCAATATAAAATATTATTTCTAATCCCACAGGATACGATTGATTAGCTAACGGTTCAAAATTTAATGTAGGTTCATTAGAACCATATAACCCGATACCCAAAACTCCCAGTAATAGAAAAACGGAACCCCCCGCAGTGTACAAAATAAACTTTGTAGCTGAGTAGAGACGTTTCTTTCCTCCCCACATGGATAAAAGTAGATACACGGGAATTAGTTCTAATTCCCACATTAGAAAAAAAAGTAAAAGGTCTCGCGAAGAAAATAACCCTATTTGACCACTATACATTGCTAACATCAAGAAATGGAATAATCGTGAATCCCTAGTAACCGGCCAAGCTGCTAAAGTAGCTAAAGTTGTGATGAATCCCGTCAGTAAAATGGGTCCGATAGAAAGCCCATCTATTCCCAATCTCCAGTGGAAATCAAAAAAGTTAATCCAGTTATAATCTTCGGCCAGTTGTATTAATGGATCGTCTGGCTGGAAATGATAACAGAACACATAGGTTGTTAGTAGGAATTCTAATATACATATACACATAGTATACCATCTAATTACCTTATTACCCCTATGAGGGAGAAAGAAAATTAATGAACTCGCAAATATAGGTAAAACTACAATTAAGGTTAACCAAGGAAAATCATTCGTGGTAAAAACAAAATACACTTGGACAAAAAAACCCGTACTCGAATAAGAACAAAATACGATATATATATATATTTCATTTCGAGCTCGGGTTTTTGTCGGTAAACAAAAATCGACTGGATTCAAGTGGAGCTTTCTGGAACGTATTAATAAGCTAGACCCATACTGCGAGTTGTTTCATGCCATAAATAAACTCGAACACTCAAAAAATCGGTCGGACAGGCGGATTCACATCTCTTACAACCAACACAATCCTCTGTTCTTGGGGCGGAAGCTATTTGTTTAGCTTTACATCCGTCCCAAGGTATCATTTCTAATACATCTGTGGGGCAGGCTCGGACACATTGAGTACATCCTATACATGTATCATAAATCTTTACTGAATGTGACATTGGATCTCTACCTTTTTTTGAATCTCATTAATTTTCGATCTAGTATAACCCTGTATTATATTTAAATGAATTTTCCATATTTAAAGACCAGACGAATCGATGATTCACCAGAATTTGTCGAATCAACTTATTTCTGGGTCGGTTTAGAAAAGAGGTACAAAATACTTTGATTTCTTCCATTTTTGAAGATTCTAAATTATTTTATAATATAAATATTATAATATAAATATATAAATTATAATTTGAATTGATAACTATTAAAATTTTTATAATAATAATAATTTTAATACTACTTATTTAACAAATTTGATTGATTAATACGAGTTGATTTTCTGTTACGATAAATTGCCGAAACAATAGCCGGTCCAATAGCGGCTTCAGCGGCTGCAATCGCTATAACAAAAATGGAGAAAATGTTTCCTTTTAGTTGACGACTATCAAAAAAGTCAGAAAATGTTACGAAATTTAGATTAACCGCATTCAATATAAGTTCAAGACACATAAGAGCTCTAACTAAATTTCGGCTTGTGATTAATCCATAGATACCGATAGAAAATAAATAGGCACTCAAAACAAGTACATGTTCGAGCATCATTGAGCAACTCCTTATCAATCTTTATTTATTTCATTTCAACATGAACAACAATTTAATTCACTCGAATAAACAAAAAAATACATAGCAAAGAAATATGTTAGTAATAGATTGACATTTATATTTTTTTTTATTATACACCAATTCCAATATAATTGAATGGATACGATAAAACAGAAGAAAGTTTTATTTGGAGTGATGCTTTTATTTGACTTTTATTGACGGGCCATGGCAATTGCACCTATCAAAGCAACTAAAAGAATTATTGAAATGAGTTCAAATGGGAGAAAAAAATCTGTTGATAAATGAATTCCGATTTGTTGACTATTATTTATCAAATCTTGTTCTATAATCTGGTTTAATTTTGTAGTCCAAACAATTCCATACCATGACGTATTTAGAATAGTAATAATTAATAAAACAAAAATACTGGTACAAACTAACAAAGTAATTCCGTCCCCAAGAGTCCAAAGACGAAAATCTTTATCATATTCTAATCCATTGATGAACATTACAGCAAATATGATTAAAACATTTATAGCTCCTACGTAAATAAGAAGTTGTGCAGAAGCTACAAACTGAGAGTTTGCTAGAATATAGAATAAAGATATACAAACAAGAACCAATCCCAGCGAAAAGGCCGAAAAAATGGGATTGTTAAATAATATCACTCCTAGGCCTCCTAAGATAAGACCTGATCCCAGAAAAACTAAAAGAAAATCATGTATTGGTCCAGGTAAATCCATTCGATTAAAAAAGATATAAAAAATCGGACTCTTTCATGATCGTATTGAACTGACCAGGAGAAAAAGAAGTTAAGTTGATCTATTTAGGACATGTTTCTAGTTGAATGCAGTTCTAATGGATGCGAATTGATGTAGGTACAGTTAGTAGAATAATCACATTCTTTATCTGAAAGGCTAGTTCGAATCCAGTTGAAATCATTACATTAAACAAAAATTCCAAGTAAATCCTCAATTTTCATGAACCAATCAGATGAATAGTTGTTTTTTTTTAGTTTCCAAAGAAAAAAAAAAGAGTGTTCGTGAATCAAGGTATTTCTTTTTTATTAAATTGAGGCCACTTCAAGATAGTTTGAATTGTGTAATCGTCAATTATTGATATTGGTAAACGGCCTAAAGCAATTTGATTATAATTTAATTCATGACGATCATACGTAGAAAGCTCATATTCTTCAGTCATTGATAAACAATTTGTTGGGCAATACTCAACGCAATTACCACAAAAAATACAGATTCCGAAATCAATACTGTAATTAAGTAACCGTTTCTTTCGAATATCAATTTCTAATTTCCAATCTACAACAGGTAGATCTATAGGACATACACGAACACATACCTCACAAGCAATGCATTTATCGAATTCAAAGTGGATTCGACCACGAAAGCGTTCTGATGCGATCAATTTTTCATAAGGGTATTGAATAGTTACAGGTAAACGATTCGCGTGGGATAAGGTAATCAAAAAACCTTGACCGATGTACCTAGCCGCTCGCACAGTTTGTTGACCATAATTCAGGAACCCAGTTACCATAGGGAACATATCCTAAATATCGATAATTTTTTTTGTTTCTTTCTCTTGTTTGGGACAAGTTATCAATCTAGTTACTAGGGAATAGAAAATATTCTATTTTGCTTATATTATAATGAAAAGAGTTGGGAAGAAGTTGTTAATAATAAATTACCTAAAGAAATAGGTAAAAGAAATTTCCATCCAAGATTTAATAGTTGGTCCATTCTCAGTCGAGGTAATGTCCATCTTGTTGTGATAGAAATGAACAAGAACAAAAAAGTTTTCGCTAGTGTAATAAAAATACCAATTGTTGTTTCAAAGACTCCATCCCTTGCATTTATTTCAAAAAGGTCAGGAACGGGTATGTACGAAATAGACAAATTCCAGCCTCCCAAGTAAAGAACTGTTACAAATAATGACGAAACTAGGAGATTTAGATATGAAGCAACGTAAAATAAACCAAATTTAATACCCGAATATTCTGTTTGATAACCTGCTACTAATTCTTCCTCGGCTTCTGGTAAATCAAAAGGTAATCTTTCACATTCAGCTAGAGAAGAAATTATAAAAACAAGAAATCCTATAGGTTGACGCCATAAATTCCACCCCCACAAACCATATTTGGACTGTGCCTCAACTATATCAACTGTACTTAAACTGTTAGATAATTCTAGTCGGTGATAAGATCACTATTATCATCGCTATTACAGAACCGTACATGAGATTTTCACCTCATACGGCTCCTCGAGGGTCCCACATAAATCTAAGGACTGATTCGATATTCTTTAATCTTTAGATTTTTGTAGTATAGATAGAGTCAAAAGTAATCGAAAGATCCCTAATTAGACCAACGGAATTCTGTCTGCTATACTCAAGGGCTTCGGAATTGATCTCATCCTTTACTTTTTTTTATTGATACTTAATTTAAACCCTTCAAAAAATACTCTTTTTAGGAATAAAAAGAGATATCTCACACTATCCCTTTTTATTATGAAACTAAATGGAAATTCAAATTAAGCATGACATGAAGTGGAGCTCTCTTAATACAGCTCTAGGATAACAAGAATAATAAAAAATTTTGCAATTACATTCTTTCTATTTTTTATTCCTTTTTAGCAAAAAAAGAAGTAAAGGATTACTTCGTTCCTGATAGTTGTTCACTTTATCGGTGGATAGCAGCATACTCTGGATCGGAATTCTGGGGAGTACTACTTGATCATTTCTACTAATTTAAAGCCCCAATTAGTATTTCGTTGATGTGTAATTTTTTTCCAATAACTTAGAAAATTTCTATTACTAATCCTTTGTGTACCTTGGTGTTCCTAACCATCCACTCAGTTTTGCTAAATCGCTTCGACAATTCGTGTCATGTATACTAATACAATACATACAAACGATAGCACAAATTCCAAAGAATGGATCTGTTTAACCCGCTTCAAGCCATGATAACAAATCAACCAGTCTTGGGGTAAATAGTTTTTCTTTACTGCTTCTATTTACTTAGATTAACTATTAACTTTGGCGTAATTCTTGTACATAGGAAATGAGACTGAATCTTTTTACTGCCAATTTAGAAGCTGTTTTTTTTCACTCATCTAACTATCTGGTTTAGTTTATCAACGCGAAGGTTGAATAAAAACAAGTTATCTATTCAATGTACTTTAGTGCATTCTTCGAAAACTCTCGAACGAAAAATAAATTGTGGAAAATTTATGCCTCAACGAATCACACGTAGAGATATTGATAACACACAAAGAGTTAATGGTATTTCATAACTAATAGATTGGGCAGCAGCCCGTAGACCACCTAAAAAGGAATATTTATTATTTGATCCATATCCTGACATAAGAAGCCCAATGGGAGCAATACTTGAAATCGCGATCCATAAAAAAACACCATTACTGAGATCGACTAGAATAAATCGATAACTAAAAGGAATTACTGAATAACTTAGTAGAATTGATATGACTGCTATGGAGGGTCCAATACTAAATAAACCCTTATCTCCTCTTGATGGAAGAAGGTTCTCTTTGAAAAGTAGTTTTGTTCCGTCGGCTAGAGCTTGAAGAATTCCCAAAGGGCCCGTATATTCAGGTCCAATACGTTGTTGTATCCCTGCGGATATTTCTCTTTCTAACCACACAATTACTAGTACACCTATTATTATTCCTAAAATGAGAATAATAATAGGTATAAGCATCCATATAGTCCCATAGACTTCTTTGAAGGATTCCAATATAGAAAAAGAATGGATAGCTTGTACTCCTGTTGTATCAATTATCATTTCAACGATCAATTTCTCCCATAATGATATCTATGCTACCTAGTATTGTCATAATATCAGCCAATTTCATTCTTTTAACTAACTGAGGAAGAATTTGCAAATTGATAAAACCCGGCGGGCGGATTTTCCATCGCCACGGAAAAGCACTCTGATCTCCTATCAAATAAATTCCCAATTCTCCCTTTGGGGCCTCGATTCTTACATAAAGTTCTTGTCTCGATAACTCAATCGTGGGGGACGGCTTTTTACTAATGAATCGATATTCAAAATTATTCCACGCAGGATCTCTTACTCTATTAAAGCGTCGGCTTTCAAAATTCTCATAGGGCCCCCCTGGAATTCCTTCTAGAGCTTGTTGGATAATTTTTATCGATTCCACCATTTCGCCAATTCGGATTAAATAACGAGCCAATGAATCGCCCTCTTTCTGCCATTGAACTTCCCAATCAAATTCTTCATAACATTCATAATGATCAACTTTACGAAGATCCCATTCTATTCCGGAAGCCCGTAACATTGGTCCTGACAACCCCCAATTTATTGCCTCTTCCCCGCTAATAATGCCCACCCCTTCAACTCGTTCCAAAAAAATAGGATTTCGCGTAATAAGCTTTTGATAGTCAGCAATTGCTGTTAAAAAATACTCACAGAAATCCAAACATTTATCTATCCAACCGTAAGGTAGATCGGCAGCGACTCCTCCGATACGAAAATAATTATGCATCATTCTCATGCCAGTGGCAGCTTCGAAAAGATCATATATCAATTCTCTTTCTCTGAAAATGTAGAAGAAGGGGGTTTGTGCACCAATATCCGCCATAAAAGGTCCAAGCCATAACAAATGAGAAGCTATACGACTTAACTCCAACATAATAACTCGGATATAGCTAGCCCGTTTAGGTACTTGAATATTTCCTAATTGTTCTGGTGCATTTATAGTTATTGCTTCTGTGAACATAGTAGCTAAATAATCCCAACGTGTTACATAAGGCAAATATTGTATAATTGTTCGATTTTCCGCAATTTTTTCCATCCCTCTGTGTAAATAACCCAAAACCGGTTCACAGTCAATAACATCTTCGCCATCTAAAGTAACAATGAGTCGCAGAACACCATGCATTGATGGGTGGTGAGGCCCCATATTGACTATCATTCGATCTTTTCTTGTAATTGGTCCGGTCATAAGTTTTTTCCGTATTTCTTCTTCCATGAATTGCTGAAAACTAAAAGAAGTTCATCAAATTTTATTGAGGATTGAATAAATCAAAGAAAAGAATTGTTCAAATTTAAATTAACGTTTTTTTATCTCTCGAATATTCAACCGGCTGATTAATTCTTTATAACGTACTCGATTTTTTTTTGAAAAAAAAGCCAGAAGACGTTGACGTTTTCCTAAAATCTTCCGTAGACCTCTCTGAGATGAATAGTCTTTTTTGTGTAATTCCAAATGTGAACTAAGTCTTCGTATCTTGTTGGTAAAAGAGAGTACTTGAAATTCAACAGACCCTTTCTTTTCTTCTGGTGAAATAACTGACATGAATGAATTTTTTGTCATAAGAAATCCATATAAATATATATCTTCGTCAATTTTTTTATTAATTTACTATTTTTATTTTACGAATATGAATTTTACTGATCAGTAATAATAATGCGAGGTATTTTGATCTGGTATACACAATAATCAATCCGAATTTCCTTATTGATTCATTTTATGATCTAATTGATACGTCATTGAATTAGTATTCATGTATCAAAAAAGGATGTAAGACAAGGCATGTGTGCAGCTATTTATCCACACGATATATATATGGTAGGGGATATATAAGACAATTGTATCATCAATCAATTTTCAATCGTGGATACATATGTATCCTTAACATACTGAAACGACTACCATTATTAGTATCAAACCAATAGCGATTCATACAAGCTAAATCTTCTAATCGATAATTGGGCCAAAGAAAGAATTTTAATTGAATTAATTTCATTTTATCTCTATCAAGATCTTTGCTTTCATCCAAAAATTGACCACAGGTTTTTACCTTGTTCCCATTGAAAAATACTGCATTTTTATCCACACAATTACTATTCCTTGAATTGAAACAACTTAGAATTCTCAATTCTCGACGCCGTCTAGACGAGAAAATATTTTCAGGAACAAGCAAATCATAATGATTTTTGTTTCTATTTTTCGTCATCATTTGATGTCTTGCAAGCGATTCATCAAAATGATTCTTATCCATATTTTCTCTGTATCTTCTTTTATTATTATTTTTTTTAATCTCATGAACCAAAGAAATCCTTATGGTTTGATACATAATAAATTCTACATTATGTTTTACAGGTATACGAACGGGTTCGATAATAAATATTCCCTCTTTTAGGATTTTTGAAAGATTCAAATCCCGGATTAGCATTGGATCCAGAGTTAACTCCTCCTTCTTAATAAAGCCGAAACCAAACTTTGTTGTCATTCTGCTTTCCTTTTCCCATTCAAGTACGGACAGCGCATAATCGAATAATTCCAAAGTCAAAGGACTCAGCAGCCATTTCAATTGCAAAGCAAAAGATCCTTTCATGAACGCATCTAAGTCTATTTCCCAAGTCCAAATGCTTTTGGATTGATTTTTCGTTCTACCCATTTTCATATCTGATTTCGTATAAAGTTCTTCCCTATATTTTTGTTGGTTTGAGAGAACAGATTCGGGGTTCCCTCGGTTTTGGGCATCTGATGTGAGATCTCTTTGACCTATGGGTTTTTTTTCTTCTTGATTCTCTAATTCAAAAGATTTTTTTTCTTTTTCATTTGATAGTATAAGATCCCCTTTTTTATTTTTAGTGATATTTTTATTTTGACTAACATCTTCATTAAAATGAAAAATAAGTGAATGAATTGGTATAAACCCCGGTTTCATTTTATATACATTAAAAAATAACTCAAATTGTGGGAATAACCAAGGTATCGGCTTCGATACAGGACGATTGAGTCTTTCTTCATTCATTCCCATCCAATCAAAAAAAGAAAATAAACCCTTTTGATTGGATGGGTTGATTTCTTTATCTTTATTAATTTTGAGATAAAAAAGACCTTTCGTATCAAAATATTTTCTATCTGGATTTTTTATATACAGAAAATAATCTTTTCTTATAAAATTAGTAATAGGGATACTCGCCCCCATATCAACCAATTTCGGTTTATGTATATTGTAATTATATGAGTCCTTCTTATCTTCATAATAAATCGATTGATATGCTAAAAGATCATATCTATACATTTTTTGAAAATGATCGTTTTTATTTAGCAATAACGAAACCTTTTCCTCTCTTTCAGATTCATCTGAATCCCGTTTGATTAAATTTTTATTTTCAACCCTACAATGTTGATTGACTATATTTCGCCATTTTTGCGGTACTAATTTAGACCATTTTAGCTCAGATAAATCGTATGGATAATGACTCTTTAACCAATTTTTCCATTGATTCATTCCAGAATTCTGAAGGTTCTTATGCTTTAATTCGGAAGAAATTATTCCTTGTCTTCGAAAATAATCTTTTATTTCATTCTTAAGAAATAAAGATGCTCCGTCATATTGAAGGACAGATCTTAACTTATACAAGTTAATAACCTGGGTTTGTGATAATTTGTAAAATACATAGGCCTGTGACACGAGGGATAATTTAAAAGAAACCCCCGACTTCGTCTGAATCTTATGACGAATACGAGAAGGTGAAAGTTTTTTTTGTATAGTTGAAATACGCTCAATTATCTTTTTCTCTTTTGTATCAAAAATATATTTTTTTTTGAATTTACGAAAAAGTTTTATAATGATCATGGGCCTATAAAGACTATTAGTAAGACGATTAATGATATATGGAAAGCTCTCTAGAAGGATATCCGTGTATATCCTTTCCACGATCCATTTTAAAAAATAATGTGATTTACGGATTAATCGATCATTTCTTCTTTTTAATATCTGAAAAATATTTTTTAGTGATGCTAATTTTTGAGCACCATAACTTGTTTTGTTAGGACTAATATTTCTCTTTAGAGTTCGAAATCCATTTTTCTTGTCTTTTGTAATTCTTTCTATTTGATTTCTGATTGTGCTTGTTCTATCAGTCAGATCTTTCATTTTAATTTCTGTCAGTGAATAATTTGTCCAATCCATAGATCGGGTTTGAATGGATGATTCATGAATCATCTGATTATTTTTTATAGAATCTTTTTTTATTTCACTCGAATCCTCTCTCAATTTTTTTTGTTCTTTTTGGGCCTTTAGAAACAAGAATTTTGTTCTTTCTTTGAAACTTTTTAGACCTCGAAAACTCCACTTTCTAATTGCTTTTTGGAGTTTTTTCAAAGGGGGTCCAAAATAATAACAAAACAAAATACCAAGTCCTACGAGAGGAGAACCAAAAGGACGGTCAGTTTCCAGTCCCCAAATCGTTAAAAAAGCAGCAGGACTTTCCTGCTTTGGATTTGGATCACTACGAGAAGGTCGTATCTTAGATCGGTGCCAAGGTTTCAGACGGAAAGGAAATCGTATCATTATTTGTATACCCTCTGTGGCCCAGTTTTTAGGAAAAATTCCGTTTCTTCCTGGTTCTAGTACTGGCATACCATTATAGGTGCATATAACATACACTTCTCTATTCATCTCCCTTATATCCTGCTCCCACTCGGACTCTTGGCGTAATAAGAAACGGACAATATTTTTAGCTAGTATCAACGAAGGTAATACAATGGATTGTCTAAGCCTCGACTGAAGTAGTAAAATTAAAGCTCTTATTCCATGAGCATAAATAAGGATATCATAGAGGTCTGATATTCTTTCTCGTGTCCTTTCTATTCGTTCCATTTCCGTCTGCCCGTCCTGCCCCTTTTCCATTTCATTGACTTCTTTTTTAATTTCTTCGTAGCTTTTGTTTTCCTCCATGTACATTTTTTTTTTTTTTTTCAACCTCTTTATTCTTTTTGCTACGCTTCCTTTTATACCCTTTCTAAAAATGTCTTGTATTAGGTCGGAAATCTCAATTACTGATAATATGAATGGTTCGAAAAGAACATCCCAAGAAAATCCTACTCTGTCGAAAAAAAGTGGGGAATACGGATATAAGGGAAACATTTTCCCCGTAAGGGTTTTACGTCTTTGAACACGCATAGAACCTGTGATTATGTCTCGACGAAAATCCGCTTCATAGGGATAATCTATCATATCCACTTCTTCTATTTCATCAGGCTTCGTCATAGTTTTGATACTAGGGTCGGCATTCTCTGCCTCCTCCGGACCCTGCGTAAAAAGAACTATACGTTTCGCCTTCCTCGAGCGAATTTGATGATCTACTATCCACTCTTCCCCCTCTTCCGTTGTTGCAGTTTTTCCGAGTTGTTCTACCTCGCTGAATAATTTGTATGACCATTGGGGGACTTTTTTATTTATTACAATCGATTTTTTTCGAGTTGTTTTTTCCATGGGAGGAATTATGGCTGTAGCGCATATTGTTTGAATGATGGGATCAATTATGACTCTTTCGATTAAAAATTTCAAAACTTTTTCTGGATCTTCTGAATCAATTCGTCTTTGTTCCGGAAATAAAGAAATTACTTTCAAATTTGATGTTGATTCTTCAGCAAATTCATCGATTAAAAGACTCAATTCTCTTGCTAATGATTTTTTATCCAATGTATATATTTTCTGTCCCAATTTCTCTTCCAATTTCTGGTCCAATTTCTGGACCAATTTCTCTTCCAATGTGGCTATTTTCCCTTCCAATTTCTGGTACAATTCTTCAAAATTATGAACATTAAGTTCCTTACCCTTAAAAAGAAGGATACTATGAACTTTATTGAGTTTATTTATAAAATTTGTCTCTATCGAATTTTTGACTGAAGTTTCATTTAGGATTGAAGGTAAATAAAATTTTTTAATTATTCCACGATAGGATCCGTTTAAGAGAGGATCATATATTTTAGGCAAGTATTCTTCTTTAGTTTTATTATTGCAT